TGCAATTTCTTTATTTATATATATAAATTGAATGTAATGGATCATTAATTTTGGAAAAGAATTAATTTTTTTTCTTAATTTTTTTAATTTTTTTAAATTAAGAAAAAAAATTAATTAAATTAATTTATTAATATAATAAGAACTTATATATATATATATGTATATTTAAACAATAAAATCTTATAATAAAATGTTATTATATAATAATAACTTATTAATATATGAGATCAAGTATATAGACCTAGCATGTTTATATGATCTAGAGAGATAGAAAAGGGAACATCTATCCATATATAAGATTTTAATTTAAATTTAAGCATATATATATATATATTTTTATTATATTATACACTATGGTATCCGATAGAAATTTGTAAACATGTATTAAAATATTAAATAAATTATTTATATATATATATACGTATATATATTATGTATATATATACGATAAAGTAATTATTTTAAATAAGCTCTTATATCAAAATTTGCAATTAAATATATGTATATTGATCACTCTTTTTTTTTTTAGAATTCTAAAAAAAAAAAAAAAGAGTGATCAATTACCTTTAAGTTTAATATTTATTAAAATAATCCGTTAATATATTTAAAAATGAAATTTAATAAAATGGGTTTTTGGTAAATTTGTTGTTCCATTATTTGATTTTTAAATATTAAATGTAAATCATATAAATATTTTGGGGCGAAAATATTTATTTTATTTTAATGGGCACCCTTACAGAAAAAAAATATTAAATAAAAAGTTCACTAGAGGGAGATTATCTTATAATATATATATATATATATAAATTGTTTATAAAATTATTGGTGATTAATGAAGGAGTATTGATGTTTCTATTTATTTATTTATAGTAAATATTGATATGAATTTAGGGACACACACTGAAAAAGAAAACTAAAGAAAATGGAAAAGTTAAGAGTTTGTTGTAAATAAAATTAAATGAATTAATTTTTAGGATATATTATTATTAATAATATATTTATGATAATGTATATACACGTTTTATATAGGGATATATGTATATATGAGAGGAAATCTATATATATATATATATATATATGGTTCCATTATTTGATTTTTAAATATTAAAGTTTTATTCTTGCTTAAAGATTAATTTAATAAATGTTTTATATGTAAATTTTTGTGTGAATGTAAATTATCTAAAAGATTAATTATTTATTCGCAGTATTTGATTTTATTAATTAAAGAAATTTAGAATTAGTAATTTATTATAGTATCGGCAAAAGTCGTGCCAGCTGCCGCGGTTATACGGAGGATACAAATTAATATTTTTAGTTAAAAGTTATTTGTTTTTTATGAATTAATTTTTTAAATTTTTAGGTAAAATTTTAAATTTTAATTATATTTCTTTAAAATTAGATGAAGCTTTGAAACTTTAATTTTAAACTAGGATTAGATACCCTATTATTTAAAGTGTTAATTAAATAGGCTTGAGTAGTAATAGTTAAGTTCTTGAAACTCAAAGAATTTGGCGGTGTTTTAGTCTATTCAGAGGAATCTGTCCCGTTATCGATAATTCACGAATTATTATACTTGATTTGGTATAATCAGCTTGTATACCGCCGTCATCAGATTATCTTTTTAGGGTATTTTCTATAAATTTAATTAAATTATATGTCAGGTCAAGGTGCAGCTTATAATTAAGTGGGAGATGGATTACAATAAAATTATTTATTATGGATATTAAAGTGAAATTTTTAATTTAAGGTGGATTTGATAGTAATTTTATAAAATTAATAATTTGATTGTAGCTCTAAAACATGTACACATCGCCCGTCGCTCTCATTATTAAGGTGAGATAAGTCGTAACATAGTAGATGTACTGGAAAGTGTATCTAGGAAGTTTACAAAATAAAGCTTTATAGTAAAGTATTTCATTTACACTGAAATGATGTTCGTGCAATTCGAATTATTTTGATGAAATTAAAAATTTAATTTTTTTTTATTGGTTATATTCTCTTTAATTTAAAGAATTTTATTGTTGTGTTGTTTTAGTAAAGTTTATAGAATAAATTATATAATTTATAGTTAATTAGTATTGTGAAAGAATATTGAAATATATTGAAAATATTATTTTTGTAAAGTAGATTGTAGTTGTACCTTGTGTATCAGGGTTAATTAATTAATTGTTATTTATTTAATAATCCCGATTTGAAGAGAGTTAATATAATATTTTAGTTAATGTTTTATAATTATTAAAAATATTATGTTGGTAATGAAATGTTAATCGATCTTTAAGATATCTGGTTTTCTAAGAATTGAATTTAATTCAGTTATTAATATTTAAATTATTAATTTAATTAATAATTTATATAATTAATAGTAAAAGTTTGGGGGATAAGCTCTAAATTTTATTTTTAAAAATATTTAATTTGTATATATAAAAGTAGGCTTTAAATTAGCTTTCTTTGGAGTATGTTATAATTCATTTATATTATATGTATACAATTAATGATTTTATAATTAATTTAAGTATTGTATTGGAATAATTTTAATAATATTTTATAATTTGTAATAATGATTAAATTAGTATAATAAATGATGTTTAATTAAATTTTATTTAATTAATTTATAATAAGGAATTAGGCAAAAATAATACTCGCCTGTTTAACAAAAACATGTCTTTATGTTAATTGAATTTATAAAGTCTGGCCTGCCCACTGAATTTATTTGAAGGGCCGCGGTATTTTGACCGTGCAAAGGTAGCATAATCATTAGTCTTTTAATTGAAGGCTGGTATGAATGGTTTAACGAGGTATTAACTGTCTCATTATAAAATTTTGAATTTAACTTTTTAGTTAAAAGGCTAAAATAAGATTAGAGGACGAGAAGACCCTATAGAGCTTTATAATAATATTAAATAATTAATTTTAGTAAGTTTAATTTAATTATTTAATTAAATTATTTAGTTGGGGTGACTTGAAGATTAAATAAACTCTTTATTTAATAAACATTAATTTATGGTAAATTGATCCATTATTGATGATTAAAAGATTAAGTTACCTTAGGGATAACAGCGTAATTTTTTTTGAGAGTTCTTATCAACAAGAAAGATTGCGACCTCGATGTTGGACTAAGGAATATTATTGGGTGTAGAAGTTTAATAAATGGGTCTGTTCGACCCTTAAATCCTTACATGATCTGAGTTCAGACCGGCGTAAGCCAGGTCGGTTTCTATCCTTAATTAGATGAAATATTTTAGTACGAAAGGACCAAATATTTAAAAAATTTTTATATAATATGATTATTATTAAATTAAGTTTACTATTTTGGCAGAAAAATGTATTGAATTTAGAATTCATTTATGTAAATATAATTTTACAGATAGTATTGAATATTGTAGATGTAATTTTATCTTTATTAAGATCATTAATATTAATTATTTGTGTATTAGTTGGTGTAGCCTTTTTGACTTTATTAGAACGGAAGGTATTAGGTTATATTCAAATTCGTAAGGGACCAAATAAAGTGGGATTTGTTGGATTACCACAACCGTTTGCTGATGCCATTAAATTATTTACTAAGGAACAAACTTATCCTATATTATCAAATTATTTTTTATATTATTTTTCTCCAATTATTAGATTATTTTTATCTTTATTAGTGTGAATAATTTATCCATATTTAACTTTTTTATATTCATTTAATTTTGGATTATTATTTTTTTTGTGTTGTACTAGAATAGGAGTATATACTGTTATAGTTGCTGGATGATCTTCTAATTCTAATTATGCTTTATTAGGGGGATTGCGAGCAGTTGCACAAACTATTTCTTATGAAGTAAGATTAGCTTTAATTTTATTTTCATTTATTTTTTTAATTGATAGATATTATTTGGGAATATTTAGTTATTATCAAAGTAATATATGGTTTATGTTAATTACTTTTCCGTTAGCATTGGCTTGATTTGCTTCTTGTTTAGCAGAAACTAATCGTACTCCTTTTGATTTTGCGGAAGGTGAATCGGAGTTAGTTTCAGGATTTAATGTTGAATATAGTAGAGGTGGATTTGCATTAATTTTTTTGGCTGAATATGCAAGAATTTTATTTATGAGAATATTATTTTGTGTAATTTTTTTAGGATGTGATGTTAATTCATTTATATTTTTTATTAAATTAACGTTTTTATCTTTTATATTTATTTGAGTTCGAGGTACATTACCTCGATTTCGTTATGATAAATTAATATATTTGGCATGAAAAAGTTTTTTACCTTTATCTTTAAATTATTTATTTTTTTTTATTGGTTTAAAGATTTTATTTATATCAATTTTAATATAGTGTAATTAATTTAGTAATAATAATTATATTTAATAGAAGAAGTAATTTAGTAGAAGTAAAATTAATAGAAGAATTTAACTTCTTTTTTATGCTTTCAAAACATATGCTTTTCATAAAAGCTAATTAATTATTCAATTAATTTATCTCATAATTTGAGAATTATTGGGTTTAATAAATAATAAGAAAAATATAATACTGTTAATAGTTGTCCTGTTAAAATATAAGGATCTTCTACTGGTCGTGCTCCAATTCAGGTTAATAAAATAACAATTGAAGTTATTGATCAAAATAAAATTTGATTAATTGGATAAAATTGTATTCCTCGGAATTTATTTCTATTATAAAAGGGTAAAATTAATAAAATTGCAATAGATAATACTAGAGCAATTACTCCTCCTAATTTATTAGGAATTGATCGAAGAATAGCATAAGCAAATAAAAAATATCATTCTGGTTGAATATGAACAGGAGTTACTAATGGATTAGCTGGAGTAAAATTGTCTGGATCTCCTAATAGGTAGGGTTCAAATAAGGTTAATAATGTTAATAATATAATGGTAATGATAAATCCAATAATATCCTTGAAAGTGAAATATGGATGGAATGGAATTTTATCAACATCTCTATTTAATCCTAATGGATTATTTGATCCAGTTTGATGAAGAAATAATAAATGAATTATTGTAGCTGCAGCTACAATAAATGGTAATACAAAATGGAATGTAAAGAATCGTGTTAATGTTGCATTATCAACTGCAAATCCTCCTCAAACTCATTGTACTAAATCAGTTCCTAAATATGGAACAGCTGATAATAAATTAGTAATAACTGTTGCTCCTCAAAATGATATTTGACCTCATGGTAAAACATATCCTATAAAGGCAGTTCCTATTACTAAAAATAAGATAATTACTCCAACTATTCAGGTATGTAAATAATTATATGATCCATAATATATACCTCGACCTACATGAAGATATAAACAGATGAAAAAGAATGATGCTCCATTAGCATGAAGGGTTCGTAGAAATCAACCATAATTTACATCACGACAGATGTGAGCTACACTATTAAAAGCTAAATCAATATGAGCAACATAATGTATAGCTAAAAATAATCCTGTAGCAATTTGGATAATTAAACATAACCCTAAAAGTGAACCAAAATTTCATCATGCTGAAATGTTAGAGGGTGCAGGAAGATCTACTAAAGCGTTATTAGCAATTTTAAATAATGGATGACTAGTTCGTATAGGTTTATTCATTAATTTTTTTGTCGTAAAGGACCTTGAAAAATATTTGTAATTTTTACAACTGCGATTAATGTAAGAAATAAATATAGAACTAATATTAAAGTAATTAATTCTGTTGGATTATTATATAATTTTATTAATGATATTGTGGATTCATTATATAAATATATTGAATTATTAATTGATGAATTTATATCATTGTTAGTAATATTTAAATTGATTAATGATGAATCTAATATACATGAAATAAAGATAAAAGTTATAAGGATTCTTAATGATAATAAAATAAATTTGGTTGGAATAATAAATATTTCATTTGATGCTAGTCTAGTAATATAAATAAATAAAACTAGTATTCCTCCTAGAAAAACTAAAAATAAAATATAAGAAAATCAAAATCTTTGTGAAATTAATCCTGTTATTAAACAGATTAATAAAGTTTGTAATAGAATAATTAATGTTATTGCTAGTGGGTGATTAAGTTGAGTAAAAATTAATGCAATTATTATATTAGATATTAATAGGATAGAATGAAAGATACAGGGAGTAGTTTAATTAAAATATTAATTTTGGGGATTAATGATAAAGTTATTTACTTTTTCTCTGAGTTTTAAAAGATTTATCTTGTCTTTGGTTTACAAGACCAATATTTTATTTAAACTATTAAAACTAATGATGATAATAATTTATTGATTTATTATAACTTTAATATTTATTTGTGGATTATGAGTATTTTGTTCAAATCGTAAACATTTATTGGCAACATTATTAAGTTTGGAATTTATTGTATTAATTTTATTTTTAATATTATTTAATTATTTAAATATATTTAATTATGAATTATTTTTTAGTATGGTTTTTTTAACTTTTTCTGTTTGTGAAGGTGCATTGGGATTATCAATTTTAGTATCAATAATTCGTACTCATGGAAATGATTTTTTTCAATCTTTTATAGTATTACAATGTTAAAATTTATTTTCATGTTGAGTTTTATAATTCCATTATGTTTTATTAGAAATTTTTGATGGTTGGTACAATCAATTTTGTATTTAATAGCTTTTATATTTTTAATAAGTTGTACATTAGGCAGTGAATTTGGAAGATTAAGTTATATTTTTGGAATGGATGTAATATCTTTTGGTTTAATTTTATTAAGATTTTGAATTTGTGCTTTAATAATTACTGCTAGTGAATCAGTATATCATTATAAATATTATAATGGTTTATTTATTTTTATAGTTGTATTTTTATTATTGATATTATTTTGTACTTTTAGTAGATTAAGATTATTTTCTTTTTATTTATTTTTTGAAGGGAGATTAATTCCAACTTTATTTTTGATTTTAGGATGAGGATATCAACCTGAACGATTACAGGCTGGAATTTATTTATTATTTTATACATTATTAGCTTCTTTACCTTTATTAGTGGGTTTATTTAATTTATATTTTTTAAATATAAGTTTATTTATTCCTTTAATAAATTTAGATATTAATCATTTATTTTTTTATTTATGTTTAATTTTGGCATTTTTAGTTAAGATACCTATATTTATAGTTCATTTATGACTTCCAAAGGCTCATGTTGAAGCTCCTGTATCTGGTTCAATAATTTTGGCTGGGGTATTATTGAAATTAGGAGGATATGGATTATTACGTATATATAAACTTTTAATAATATCTGGTTTAAAATATAATTTTGTTTGGGTTGGAATTAGTTTAGTAGGTGGGGTTTTAGTGAGATTAGTTTGTTTGCGACAAACAGATTTAAAGGCATTAATTGCTTACTCATCTGTTGCTCATATGGGAATTGCTTTAGGAGGAATAATAACATTAAGTTATTGAGGATTTTGTAGAGCTTATACTTTAATAATTGCACATGGATTATGTTCTTCTGGTTTATTTTGTTTAGCTAATATTTCATATGAGCGATTAGGTAGCCGAAGATTATTAATTAATAAGGGTTTAATAAATTTTATGCCTAGCATAACTTTATGATGATTTTTATTAAGTTCTTCAAATATAGCTGCACCTCCTTCATTAAATTTATTAGGTGAAATTGGTCTATTAAATAGAATTGTTTCTTGAACATGAATTTCTATATTTATATTAATGTTGTTATCTTTTTTTAGAGCTGCATATTCATTATATTTATATTCTTATAGTCAGCATGGAGAAATTTATTCGGGAACTTATTCTTGTTCAATAGGATATTTACGTGAATATTTATTATTATTTTTGCATTGATTTCCTTTAAATATATTAATTTTGAAGGGGGATTTATGTATATTGTGATTATAAATTTAATGTAATACTTAAGTAGTTTAAATAAAATATTGATTTGTGGTGTCAATGATATGAAATAATCATTTTAGGTTTATGATATGACCATTTTCAATTTGTTTGTTAAGATTTATTATTTTATTTATAATGAGAATATTTTTTGTTAGAACAGGTTTTTACTTTATTATAAATGATTTAACTTATTTTATTGAATGAGAAGTTTTATCTTTAAATTCTTCTTCAATTGTGATGACTTTTTTATTGGATTGAATATCTTTAATTTTTATGGGATTTGTATTATTTATTTCTTCTTTAGTTATTTTTTATAGTGATGAATATATAAGAGGAGATTTAAATATTAATCGATTTATTATTTTAGTATTAATATTTGTATTATCAATGGTTTTTTTAATTATTAGTCCAAATTTAATTAGAATTTTATTAGGATGGGATGGTTTGGGATTGGTTTCATACTGTTTAGTAATTTATTATCAAAATGTTAAATCTTATAATGCTGGGATATTAACTGCATTATCTAATCGTATTGGGGATGTTGCTTTATTAATAGCAATTGCATGAATACTAAACTTTGGTAGATGAAATTATATTTATTATTTAGAGATTATAAATAATTCTGTGGAAATGAAAATTATTGGTGGATTAGTATTATTAGCTGCAATAACAAAAAGAGCTCAAATTCCTTTTTCTTCTTGATTACCAGCTGCTATAGCAGCTCCTACTCCAGTTTCTGCTTTAGTTCATTCTTCAACATTGGTAACTGCTGGTGTATATTTATTAATTCGATTTAATTCAATTATTCTTGAAAATAGTTTGGGTCAATTTTTGTTATTAATTTCTGGATTAACAATATTTATGGCTGGTATAGGTGCAAATTTTGAATTTGATTTAAAGAAAATTATTGCTTTATCAACATTAAGTCAACTTGGATTAATAATAAGAATTTTAGCTATAGGTTTTCCTAAATTGGCTTTTTTTCATTTATTAACTCATGCATTATTTAAGGCTTTATTATTTATATGTGCTGGAGCAATTATTCATAATATAAAAAATTCACAGGATATTCGGTTTATGGGTAATTTAGTTAAACAAATACCTTTAACTTCAATTTGTTTTAATGTTTCTAATCTTGCGTTATGTGGAATACCATTTTTAGCTGGATTTTATTCAAAGGATTTAATTTTAGAAATTGTTTCTTTATCTTATTTAAATATTTTTAGTTTTTTTTTATATTTTTTTTCAACGGGTTTAACTGTTTGTTATTCTTTACGTTTAGTATATTATTCTATAACGGGGGAATTTAATTCTTCTTCTTTACATCCTTTAAATGATGAAGGATGAATTATATTACGGGGTATAATAACACTAATAATTATAGCTGTATTGGGAGGGAGTATATTAAGATGAATTTTATTTCCTACTCCTAGAATGATTTGTTTACCTTTTGAGTTGAAAACATTAGCTTTAATTGTAAGATTAATTGGTGGTTGAGTGGGTTATGAATTATCTAAATTTTCTTTATCTTATAATTTACAATCTTTAAAATATTATTTATCTATTAATTTTTTGGGATCGATATGGTTTATGCCTTTTATTTCTACATATGGAGTGAATTATATTCCTTTAAAATTGGGAGGTCAAGTTTTTAAAATTTTTGATCATGGTTGAAGTGAAGAATTTGGAGGACAAAATATTTATAAGAATATTGTAGAAGATTCAATGATAGTTCAATGATGACAAAATAATAATTTAAAAATTTATTTGATTAGATTTATTTTATGAATTATTATTTTAATAATATTGGTTATTTTTTAATTCTTGGAATAATTTAAATAGCTTATAATTAGAGCATAACACTGAAGATGTTAGGGAAATATTTATTATTTTTAAATAGATTTATTTATAAATAAGTATTTATATTATTTATACAATGAAAATGTATTGTTTTATTTTAAACTATATAAATAGAAATATAAACGGGATTAAACCGCTAAAGTTAAAAGTTAGCAGCTTTTACTTGATCATCATATTTCCTTAATTGGAAATAATTTTTCAATAATATTATTAACAGTAATATACCTCTTTTTGGTTTCAATTAAATAAATAAGGATATTGATATATCAAGGATCAGGTCGAAACTGATTGCAAATTTTGCTTCTTATTTGTATATATATATATATAAATGAAAATAAATGAATTTAAGACAGATTGAATATTTTCAATACTTTTTGAATGCAAATCAAATGTTATACTTAACTACGGTCCTTAATTGAAATTTAATTTGCTCATTCTAGAGCACCTTGATTTCATTCATGAAATAATCCAACTAATAAAATTAGTAAGAATAAAATTCTGACAATTGTTCATAAAATAATATTTGATCAGTGTATAATAATAATAATTGGAAGAAGAAGTGCAATTTCGACGTCAAAGATTAAGAAAATAACAGCAATTAAAAAAAATCGTAAAGAAAATGGTAACCGAGCAGAACTTTTAGGATCAAATCCACATTCAAAAGGAGATCTTTTTTCTCGATCGTTAATTGATTTTTTTGATAAAATTGATGCTAAAGTTATAACAACTCTTGTTAAAATTATAATAATTATTGCAATAATAAATGTTGTTAAGATTATTAATTTTGAATATTTTCAATCTTTTTAATTGGAAGTTAAATGTACTAAATATACTAAATTAATAAATTAACTACCTCATCAATAAATAGAAATATATAAGAATAATCATACTACATCAACAAAATGTCAATATCATGCTGCTGCTTCAAATCCAAAATGGTGATTAGGTGAGAAATGAAGTATAAGATGTCGTATTAAACATGTTAATAAGAAGGTTGTTCCAATTAATACATGAAGTCCATGGAATCCTGTAGCAACAAAAAATGTTGATCCATAAGCAGCATCTGCAATAGTAAAGGGGGCTTCAATATATTCATATGCTTGTAAAATTGAGAAATAAATTCCTAGAATTACTGTAAAAAATAAACCTTGTGTAGTTTGACTATAATTTCCTTCTATTAAACTATGATGAGCTCATGTTACAGTTACTCCTGATGCTAATAAGATGGCTGTATTAAGTAAGGGAATTTGAAAGGGATTAAATGGTTGAATTCCTGCTGGAGGTCATATAGCACCTAATTCAATGGCTGGTGATAGTCTTCTATGAAAAAATGCTCAAAAAAAGGAAATGAAAAAAAATACTTCAGAGACAATAAATAAAATTATTCCTCATCGTAATCCTAAATTTACAGGTAATGTATGTAATCCTTGATAAGTTCCTTCTCGAGTAATATCTCGTCATCATTGAATTATTGTTAAAATAGTAATTAGTGTTCCTAATGTTAATAAGGAAATATCATATTGATGAAATCATTTAAGTAGACCTGAAACAGTTACTAATGCACCAATTGCTCCTGTCAGAGGTCATGGTCTTGGATTTACTAAATGATATGGATGATTTGCATGTGTTGTCATAAATTAATTTACTTCTCTAGAATATAATGTAGCTAAAACTGCGAATACATAGGATTGAATTATAGCAACAGCTGCTTCAAGGGTTAAAAGAGCAATTTGTGCTATAATTAATAAAGATAAAATTGATGTTGATAATGAGGAACCTGTATTTCCTAATAAAGTTAATAATAAATGACCTGCAATTATATTGGCTGCTAATCGTACTGCTAGAGTTCCTGGACGAATTATATTACTAATTGTTTCAATGCATACTATAAAAGGTATTAATACTGGTGGTGTTCCTTGAGGAACTAAGTGAGCGAATATATGTTGAGTGTGATTAAATCAACCATAAATTATAAATCTAAATCATAAAGGTAAGGCTAATGTTAAAGTTATTGTTAAATGACTTGAGCTTGTAAATACATAAGGAAATAAACCTAGAAAATTATTAAATAAAATTAAAGAGAATAGGGAAGTGAAAATGAATGTTCTACCATGAAATCCTGTTGGACCAATTAGTGTTTTAAATTCTTTGTGTAAAGTTGAAGTAATAGTTGTTCAGATAATATTATATCGTGATGGTATTAATCAAAATACTGATGGAATTATTAATAATCCAATAAAAGTACTAGTTCAGTTTAATGAAGTATTTATAATATTTGTTGAAGGATCAAATACGGAAAAAAGATTTGTTATCATTTTCAATTAAGTGAAGGAGATTTAATTCTTTTTTCTGAAGATTCAGGAGCTTCTGGTGAAATTATAAAATAATTTATAATTGAAAATGTAATTAATGTGGCTGAGAAAATAAAAAATAAGGTTAATCATCTAATAGGTGCTATTTGAGGAATTAAAAGATATTAATAATTTAATAATTTTAGTATGACATGCTAATGTTATAATTTAACTAATCTTTTCATCAGAAGTAGATGTTAACTTACTATAAAATGGTTTAAGAGACCAGTACTTACTTTCAGTCATCTGATGAGGCATCAAATGCTCTTAATATTCAGGCAATAAATGTTTTTGTATTAACACTTTCAATAACAATAGGTATAAATCTATGATTTGCTCCACAAATTTCAGAACATTGTCCATAAAATAAACCTGGACGGTTTATAAAGAAGCTTGTTTGATTAAGACGTCCTGGAGTAGCATCAACCTTAACTCCTAAGGCAGGAACTGTTCATGAATGTAATACATCTGCAGCTGTAATTAATACTCGGATTTGTGTATGTATTGGTAAAATTGTTCGATTATCTACATCAAGTAGTCGAAATCCATTTTCTCTTATTTCATTATAAGGAATTATATAGGAATCAAATTCTCGTGGATTAGTAAAATCTATATATTCATATCTTCAGTATCATTGATGACCAACGGTTTTTACTGTAATTAAGGGTTCTAAAGTTTCATCTAGAAGATATAATAATCGTAAAGAAGGAAGAGCAATAAAAATTAAAGTTACGGCAGGTAAAATAGTTCAAATAACTTCAATAGTTTGTCCTTCAAGTAAATATCGATGTGTATATTTATTAAAGAATAGTGATGTTATAATATATGCTACTAATACAGTAATTATTGTTAAAATTAATAAGGTGTGATCGTGGAAGAAAGTTAATTGTTCTATTAATGGGGATGCTCTATTTTGTAAATTAATATTTGATCATGTTGCCATAAATAATAATTTACTAATAAAAGGAATAATCCTTTATTTATGAAGCTTAAATCCATTGCACTTATCTGCCATATTAGTATAAAAGTTAATTAGTTAATATAGGTAATTCACTATAACTATGTTCAGCAGGAGGTAAATTTTGGTATCATTCTAATGATCTTACTATATTTAATGGAAATAATACAGTTCGATTTGAAATTATACTTTCTCAAATAATAAAAATTAATAAAATAATTCCAATAAATGAAATTGTTGAACCTAAACTTGAAATAATATTTCAAGATGTATAAGTATCTGGATAATCGGAATATCGTCGAGGTATTCCAGCTAATCCTAAAAAATGTTGAGGAAAAAATGTTAAATTAACACCAACAAATATAATAGCAAATTGAATTTTTAATCACTTTGGATTTAATGTTAATCCTGTAAATAGAGGATATCATTGGATAAGACCTGCTATAATTGCAAATACAGCTCCTATAGATAATACATAATGAAAATGAGCTACTACATAATATGTATCATGTAAAATAATATCAAGAGATGAATTAGCTAAAACGACACCAGTTAATCCTCCAATAGTGAATAAGAAAACAAATCCTAATGCTCATAATAGTGATGGACTATAATTTAATTGAGCTCCATGAAGGGTAGCTAATCAACTAAAAATTTTAATTCCTGTAGGAACAGCAATAATTATAGTGGCTGAGGTAAAATATGCTCGAGTATCAACATCTATTCCAACTGTAAATATATGATGTGCTCATACAACAAATCCTAATAAACCAATAGCTAATATAGCATAAATTATTCCTAATGTTCCGAATGCTTCCTTTTTTCCGCTTTCTTGACTAATAATATGAGAAATTATACCAAATCCTGGTAAAATTAAAATATACACTTCTGGATGACCAAAAAATCAAAATAAATGTTGATATAAAATTGGATCTCCTCCTCCAGCAGGATCAAAAAATGATGTATTTAAATTTCGATCCGTTAATAATATTGTAATTGCACCTGCTAAGACTGGAAGTGATAATAGAAGTAGTAAAGCTGTAATAGCTACAGCTCATACAAATAATGGAGTTTGATCTAAAGTTATACCTGGAGCTCGTATATTAATTGTTGTTGTAATAAAATTTACAGCACCTAAAATTGAAGAAACTCCTGCTAAATGTAATGAGAAAATAGCTAAATCAACAGATGCTCCAGCATGAGCAATTCCTGCAGAAAGTGGAGGATAAACAGTTCAACCTGTACCAGCACCATTTTCAACAAGACTACTGGCTAAAAGTAGTGTTAATGAAGGAGGTAATAATCAAAAACTTATATTATTTATTCGAGGAAATGCTATATCAGGTGCACCTAACATTAATGGAACTAATCAATTTCCGAATCCACCAATTATAATTGGTATTACTATAAAGAAAATTATTACGAAAGCGTGAGCTGTAACAATAACATTATAAATTTGATCATCTCCAATTAGATAACCTGGTTGACCCAATTCTGCTCGAATAAGTAATCTTAATGATGTTCCTACTATTCCTGCTCATGCTCCAAAAATAAAATATAATGTTCCAATATCCTTATGATTTGTAGAGAATAATCATTGTTGCGGTAGAATGGCTGAGATTTAGGTAATAAACTGTAAATTTATTTAGGAGATTATTCTCTTCTACCAAAGCCTTATAGTCAAGATATGATATTAGACTGCAATTCTGAAGTAGTAGTATAATACTACTAAGGCTTAAAATTTTTATTTTATTTATAGCTTTGAAGGCTATTAGTTTATTTAACTTAAATCCTTAGTTTGATTTTATTAAATAAACTTAAATAGTATTGAATATGATTGTGCAAATTATTAATCCTAAAATTGAAATTATTGACAATGAGGTTATTAAAATAACCATTGATCTTTTGTAAGGTATTGAGTTAATTCATTTTAATTCAGTATAAGATATAAGAAATGCTGAAAAACAAATTCGTAAGTAAAAAAATAATGTAATTAAAGTTATAATTACCATGGTGATAATAATAAATAAATAATTCAATTCAGTTATTGATTGAATGATTATTCATTTAGGAAGAAATCCAAGAAATGGTGGTAATCCACCTAGGGATAATAATAATGAGAATATACAAAATTTTAAGATTGGTATATTATTTATTATTAAAAATCCTTGATTGATGTGAAATAATTGAAAAGAATTAAATATGAAAATTAAGGATGATCTTAAAAATGAGTAAATATAAAAATATAATTCTCATAAATTTTCACCTGTAACTATTGCTGCTACTATTCATCCTAAATGATTAATAGATGAATAAGCTATTAATTTTCGTAATGAAGTTTGATTAAATCCTCCTAATGATCCAATAATAACGGAAGATAAAATTACTAAGGCTGTAAATATATTTATTTTAATAACATAAGATAATAATATTAAAGGTGCAATTTTTTGTCAAGTTATTAAAACTAAACAATTTATTCAATTTAATCCTTCTATTGTTCCCGGAAATCAAAAATGGAAGGGGGCGGCTCCTATTTTTAATAATAAGGTTGAACTAATAAGAATTATAAATAAATAATTATTTATTAAAATTGATATATCTGTGGATAAATGTATTAAAATAATAGAAAATAATAATGAGGTAGAAGCTAAAGCTTGAATTAGAAAATATTTTAATGAAGCTTCTGTTGATATAATATTTTTTGAATTAGTTATTAGAGGAATAAAAGATAATAAATTAATTTCTAATCCTATTCATGCTCTTAATCAAGAGTTTGATGAGATTGAGATAAGTGTTCCTCCAATTAAAGTTGATGAAAATAATAATTTGGTAGGATTATTTAACATTAAAAAGAAGAGGATTTTACTTCTATAAATGGAATATGAATCCATAAGCTTATTTAGCTTATCTTTTTATTAATATATTTTGGTGTATGATGCACAAAAGTTTTTGATACTTTAGGAAATAGTTTAAATCTATTAAATATAATGAAGGTAAATAAATTTACTTAATTTATCCTATCAAGATAACCCTTTAATCAGGCACTACATT